TAAAACTTCTTTTTTGGTAAAAAAATTTCGCAATTTTTTTCTAGAATGCCCAATATCTGTTTTACATCTTCTAGGCGAAAATGCTCAATTTTCATAAGATCTTCTTGACTCTTATTCATAAGGTCCAATAATGTATATATATTGGACCTTATGAGGCAATTATAAACTCTGGGAGACAATTCGAATTGATCAATAAAAATAGATTTCAATGCTATTTTGTTTTTTCCGACTTTATCTAATTTATTGTGAAAAGTAAAGGGGGATAAAGGAACCATATGTTGGTTGTCCTCTAAAAGTAAGTTTTCTTCTTCCTTATATAAAAAGGGAATAAATAAATCAATCAAATTCCGGGAGGCTTCATGAAGTGCTTCTTTCGGAGTTAAACTGCCATTTGTCCATATTTCGAGAAAGAGTATCTCTTGTTTTTCATTCCCATTTCCATAGGAATGAATACTATGATTCACGTTTCGAACAGGCATGAATACAGCATCTACAGGATAACTTCCATCTTGAAAGTTATGTGGCATCTTTATAAGATATCCGCGATTTCTTTCAATTTCTAATCCAATACGTAAATTTATTGGTTCTGTCAAGCTAGCTATATGTTGTGTATTGTCGACAATTTCTACATAAGGTGGTAAGATGATATCTCGAGCAGTTACATATCCAGGACCTCTAACACAAATAGACGCGTCACAAGTTCCATATAGATTACTTCTCAATACAATTTCTTTCAAATTCATTATAATTTCGTGGGCCGATTCTTGAATACCCGTTATAGTAGAATATTCGTGGGAGACGTTCTCAGATTTTACACGTGTGATACATGTTCCTTCTATTTCTCCAAGCAAAGCTCTTCGCATCGCAATGCCTATTGTGTCGGCTTGTCCTTTCATAAGTGGAGACAGAATAAATCGACCATAATAAAGGCGTTTACTGTCTGTTCTTGATTCAACACACTTCCACTGTAGTGTCCGAGTAGATACTGTTACTTTCTCTCGAACCATAGTAATAATATTTTTTTTGATTGAATTATTTATTTCTCTTGTTTCTCTTGAAATTTCTTCACTGTTTATTTCTATACACGTCTTTTTTTCGGAGGTCTACAGCCATTATGTGGCATAGGGGTTACATCCCGTACAAAAGTTAATAGTATACCACTTCTACGAATAGCTCGTAATGCGGCGTCTCTTCCGAGACCGGGACCTTTTATCATGACTTCTGCTCGTTGCATACCTTGATCTACTACTGTACGAATAGCAACTGATGCTGCAGTTTGAGCGGCAAAGGGTGTCCCTCTTCTTGTACCCTTGAATCCACAAGTACCGGCCGAGGACCAGGAAACCACCCGACCTCGTACATCTGTAACTGTAACAATGGTATTATTGAAACTTGCTTGAACATGAATAACTCCCTTTGGTATTTTACGTGCACTTTTACGTGCACCAATACGTACATTTCTACGTAAACCAGTTCTCGGTATACCTTTTGCCATATTGTATCATCTCATAAATATGAGTCAGAAATATATGGATATATCCATTTCATGTCAAAACAGATTCTTTATTTGTATTTGTACGCTGAGCTCTTTAGTGAGTCTGATTATCCCTTTATCCTTGTCTTTGTTTATGTCTCGGATTGGCACAAATTACTCTAATGCGACCCCGTCTACGGATTAGTCGACATTTTTCACAAATTTTACGAACGGAAGCTCTTATTTTCATATTTGTCATTCCTTATCTTAATTCTGAATCTACTTCTCGATAGAAAATAGGTTTCTTGGAATTTTTTATCTTGAATCGTATTGAATAAAAATCACCTAATCCTTCAAATCTTTGTTTCGGAGTCGATAAATTATACGTCCTCTGGTTGAATCATAACGACTTACTTCAATTTTGACTTTATCTCCGGGAAGTATCCGTATAAAACTACGCCGGATCTTTCCCGAAACATAACCTAGAATCAGATCCTCATTATCTAAACGAACCCGGAACATGCCATTGGGAAGCGATTCAGTAATTAAACCTTCATGAATCCATTTTTGTTCTTTCATTCCAGGTAAAGCCCCCTTGAGGTATCAACTAATGGAGGAGAAACGATATTAGACAACTCACCCCCTTATCTTTTTTTTTTTTACAAATAGGAAGAGGTTTCGGATTTCATTTGGATATTAAATGGATTACCATATATAACATAAAATTTCTCCGCCGATTCCTTCTAGTCGAGCCTCCCGATCTGTCATTATACCCCGAGAAGTAGAAAGAATTACAATTCCTATCCCACCTAAAATTCTAGGAATTCGTTGAGAGTTAGAATAAATTCGTAGACCGGGTCGGCTGATCCGTTTTAAATTTAACAAATTCCTATAGGGTCTTTTCCTATTCCTGCTATGTCGCAGGGTTAAAACTAAAAAATTTTGGTTTTTTTCTCGATGTTTTCTGACGTTTTCGATAAAACCTTCTCGGAAAAGTATTTTAACAATATTTTCGGTAATATTAGTAGATGCTATGCGAACAACTCTTTTTCTATCCATATCAGCATTTCGTATAGAGGTTATTATCTCAGCAATAGTGTCTCTACCCATGATGAACTCAAACTTTTGGTGTCTCAAAATTGGATATAATTAACATGTTTTTTTATTGGTTTATGAATATAAAAATTTTAAGGTATATACGCGAAACACAAGCTACGAATTAATCTAGTTCTTAAACTATTTCTTTTCAAATACCCCAAAAATATCAGATCTCTTTTTATTTTATAATACTTCTATAATACTTCGGGAGCTAATGAAACTATTTTAGTAAAATTTAATTGTCTCAATTCGCGGGGGATTGCCCCAAAAATGCGAGTTCCTTTTGGGTTTCCTTCTTGATCAATTACAACTGCAGCATTGTCATCATATCGTATTATCATACCGCTGTCACGTTTAAGTTCTTTACAGGTACGAACAATTACAGCTCTGACTACTTCTGATTTTTCTAGGGGCATATTTGGTACTGCTTCTTTGATCACAGCAACAATAACGTCACCAATATGAGCATATCGGCGATTACTAGCTCCTATGATTCGAATACACATCAATTTTCGAGCCCCGCTGTTATCCGCTACATTTAAATAGGTCTGAGGTTGAATCATATAAATTTTTGAGTCTATTCTTCCAATGCAAAGGATGAAAAAAAATAAAAGAAATATTGTTTGTCTAAGTCTAAAAAAAGAAACCTGCGATTTTGTTTCATCCCCAAGACTTATTTCTGTCGGTTCTATATTTTTATCCCGAAATAATAAATTGAGTTCGTATAGGCATTTTGGATGCTGCTATTAAAATAGCCCTTTTAGCTATATTTTCGGTTACTCCACCCATTTCATATAGTATTCGCCCCGGTTTAACAACAGCTACCCAATATTCAGGGGATCCTTTCCCTGAGCCCATACGTGTTTCAGCAGGTCTTACTGTAACTGGTTTATCTGGAAAGAGCCGGACCCATATTTTTCCACCACGGCGTGCATTTCGTGTCATTGCTCGGCGACCTGCTTCGATTTGTCTCGATGTGATCCAAGCGGGTTCAAGTGCTTGAAGAGCATATTTACCGAAACAAATATGATTACCTCGATAAGATATTCCCTTCATTCTTCCTCTATGTTGTTTACGGAATTTAGTTCTTTTGGGGTTATAGTTGATGGTTGTTTCGGAATTTCATCTCTACTACAGAGCTGGACGTGAGAGTTTCTTCTCATCCAGCTCCTCGCGAATAAAAGGATTCAAAATTGAATTTCAATTAATTTGAATAGCTATTAGAACATTTTTAGAAAAGATTTTATTTTTTTCTAACGTCCTAATAAATCTTTATTGTCTTTTGTCCTTTATCCGAGTTTACCAATTCAAAAAAAGAAAGTTTTCGCGGGCGAATATTGACTCTTGCAATCTCTATTTCAGTCCTAGCACTTGTTCGTCACTTTTCCGAATAGATGAATTAATTTCCGGTTCATTTCGCCATCCTAACTAGTGAATTATTAAGATTCATTTGTTTAATAAAATCTTTTGCATTCACAGGTTCCTTCGTTTCCACCACTTCGTACTAAATGATTAGGTCAGAATTCTACAACGGAGCTCATAATCCAATTTATTCTTGAGTCAACCTTCTTAGTCTTTATTGACTCGAAGCTCTTGAGTTTTTTCTTCTCTTCTATCAGAAATTCCTTGAAAATTTCATTATGTATGAATCAATTAGTATTGATGCTTTATTACATTGTCTTTTATGAGATAACCCACAGACCTTCCATATTAGAATTCTATATCATTGATATTATTTTTCTCTCTTTCTCTCATCCTTCCATTTATCCACACCTTTCTTCTGTAATTTTGCTTTAAAAAAGTTTAATTATTTCAGTTGCTACAAAGATATGACTTATTTAACATATCTTGACTGGTTCTTTAGATCCAGATAATATGAAGTGATGAATTGGTTTTCATACTATCGGGTCGGTCTTTTGTAACCCTAACCCTAAAAAAAAACCAACGAGTCACACACTAAGCATAGCAATTATATCAAAAGGTCAATTGAATTTTTATTCAACCCTATAGAATTAAGAATTAGTTTGATTGGTAGGAAAAAGAATGAACGAGTTTCTCCCTTTTTCCTTCTATCAATAGATAGAAGGAAAAAACAATGAAAGTTTTCTTATTCCTCTTCCTTGTCTATAAAAATCCAAATTTTGATGCCCAAAACCCCATAGATAGTCCGAACTGTATAGGAACAATAATTTATTTTAGCTCGAATGGTTTGTAGGGGAACCCTGCCCTCTCTGATCCATTCGACACGGGCAATTTCTTTTCCGTCGATACGCCCTGCAATTTGTACTTGAATTCCTTTTGTATCCGCTTGTTCAGTTAATTCAATAGCCTTTTTCATTGCTTTTCGAAATGAAACTCTATTTTTTAATTGTCCGGCTATAAATTCTGCAAGAATATTAGGGTTCCCGTAAGGTTTTGCAATTCTTGT